TGGGCATTCCCATATCTTTTTTTTTTAATGTAATGAGCCTACCCTCTCTTTTCTGTTTATATTCAAAAACATCGAAACTGATATAAGACCAGAATATTAGGAGGGCTCTTCCGACCAGACAAAAATCTATAATTGTCAGCAAAGTTCTTTCTTTATTTGTATTTGTTCTTTATTTGTATTTGTTCTTTATTTAATTTAAAATTTAAATTTACAATTTATTTCTATATTTTTTTTATTTCCTTTTTTTCTTCAAATCCAAAAATTTCTATTTTTTTTTACGTAGGTCGTCGATTCGGCATTGGAAAAAAGAGCAAGATGCCCATTTTTTTAATAAATGGTTCAAATCATTTTATCGATATGAGTGTTCTATATCAGATAAATTACCAACTATTCATTTTGAAACCATTTCGGTACGTTAGTACCGGTAGAAAGAGTACCATGTTTTGCCTGGACTTCAAACAGTTTAGCTTTAACCATGTTAATGGTCTCACATTATTGGTTGATAGAGAATCAAATTTACCAATAAGTCACGAAATGCTATGGTTCTTACATATGATTTCTTAATTTATTCAGAAATAATTCGTTGAGATCGTGCACTTTTTTTCCTATTTATCCTATAAAATGAATAAAATACCATAAATAAAGTGCAGTCGGATGGATCCAACCTATTCTTGAAATACACAACTCGCACACACCCCCTTTCCAAAAAAAATCAATACACCAAGCACTACACTTAGATTTATTGGATTTGTTGCTAAAATATCGGTATTAAACCCGAAACTCCCGGCGGATGGCCAGTGACCCAAGGAAAGGAAAGAATCGGTTCCATTTTTCATATGCTCTCCTCTTATAGATAGGACTAACAAAGAACAGAGTTCTTTTTGTATCACTTCGTCGTCCCTTTTTTGATCGATTTCTTTTTATTATATAAATTGGATTTCCATTTTTTTTTTTAATGGGAGTAGATTAAATCTAGTAATTTAATTTGATAATTTTTAAATTTCTTACTTGAAGTTTCCAATCCAATAAAATACTTATTAGGTTAAGTCTTGGGTCTCATGTCAATTGTGAAATATCTCGTTTGTTGAAACGATTCCTAAAAAAAGTCAAAAAAAGGTTTCCATTGTACTAAGCTAAGGACGCGAAGGAAGAAAACGAGCGGATCCAGTAATTACTCATCCTTAAAACAGTCCTTCCTTTCCTGGGGTATTGTCTCAACAAATAAATAATTGTAGGAGTAAAGCGTTGATATAATTAGAAGAAGCAAACAGCAATTCTGAGTTAATAAAATAAGAAAAAAGTATAGCGAATTAAAAAAATAAGAAAAAAAGTATAGTATGTAAGGTACTTTTTTACATTTCTAGGATTAAACAAAAGGATTCGCAAACAAAAGCGCTAACGCCACGACCAGTCCATAAATTGTTAAAGCTTCCATAAAAGCTAGACTAAGCAATAAAGTACCTCGTATTTTACCCTCTGCTTCTGGTTGTCTCGCAATACCTTCTACAGCTTGGCCTGCAGCAGTACCTTGACCAACTCCAGGTCCAATAGAAGCAAGCCCTACGGCCAATCCAGCAGCAATAACGGAAGCGGCAGAAATCAGTGGATTCATGGTAAGTTCCTCGCACCAAAAAAAAAGAAATGGTTAATGATACAATCAACCAATGAATTTTTACTAAATTTTTTTATCATTTTTTTTTCATTAAGATTTTATCATTAAGATCTATCTGATTAAGATCTATCGGGTCGAAATAACTAAAAACTCCGAATTGAAATGGTAATATTACTGAATTGTCAGAACTATTTCGATATCTCATTTTGAGTTTCTACCCATAATGGAGTTTTTGTAAATACATATGTATACGGTTCTAGTTATTGCATTTCTTTGTTTCGAAACATTCTTTCATTCAATTCTTCTTTCCTTTCTTTTTTCTTCTAGATACTATCCTTGAGTTCATCTCTTTTTTGCATTTCATTCAATCCACAATCACAGACGAAACGGAAAGACTTATATTGGAACTATATAAATGCAGTGAACCGCAATCAAATCAATCAATAATATATATATAGGATATATAATAATATATATATATATATATTAGGAATAGTCCTATATAACTAGTAAATATCTAATATCACATATACATTTGTTTCTTCCATAACGTAAACCACCCGCATTTTATATTTTATATTGAATCGGATTCTAGAATCATTCCTCGAAACAGACACAGGGGCTGGACTTATAGAGATTACATACATCTAGTGTGACCCCCCCAACCCATCTTTTTTTTTACAATTCCGCAATATCGTCTATCTTTTTTCCTACGACTCTAGGTCGTATATTCATACGTATTTGTATTTGTATCTATTATGTTCCCCAACCAAGTGGATTATCTTGAATCATGCATGAATTGGGATAAGCTTAAAAAAGACTATTTCGAAAACTAGTCAATGATGACCCTCCATGGATTCACCTATATAAGCCGCGGCTAACGTTGCAAAAATAAGAGCTTGAATACCACTTGTAAATAATCCAAGAAGCATAACAGGTATAGGAACTACTGAAGGGACTAAAGAAACAAGAACAACAACTACTAATTCATCAGCCAATATATTCCCGAAAAGTCGAAAACTAAGAGATAAAGGTTTTGTGAAATCTTCTAGGATGTTAATTGGTAAAAGTATTGGGGTTGGTTGAATGTATTTTCCGAAATAACCCAATCCTTTTTTGGTAAGACCGGCATAAAAATATGCCGCTGACGTGGGTAAAGCTAAAGCAACAGTAGTATTTATATCATTCGTAGGCGCAGCTAACTCCCCATGAGGTAATTGTATGATTTTCCAAGGTAAAAGAGCACCTGACCAGTTAGAAACAAAAATAAATAAGAACATAGTTCCAATAAAGGGAACCCAAGGACCATATTCTTCTCCAATCTGAGTTTTGCTCAAATCTCGAATAAATTCAAGGACATATTCGAAGAAATTCTGACCGTCGGTCGGAATGGTTTGTGGATTCCGAACAGCTATGATGACTGAACCTAATAAGATAGCAATTACGACCCAAGAAGTGATAAGTACTTGGGCATGGATTTGTAAACCTCCTATTTGCCAATAGAAATGTTGGCCTACTTCTACACCCGATATATCGTATAACCTTTTGAGTGTTTTAATGGAACATGGTATAACATTCATATTGTCCTCTGACAGAAATTGAACTTCAAAAAAAGGAATTATTTTGATTCAACCATCTATTTCTCAACTCACTAACTTGAATCATTAATCGTATATTTTATTTACGATACCAAGAAATTACATAACATCATAACATAATATCAATATCCCCAGTACTTTTTTTATCTCTTTTAAAAAATTCAAAAAAAAAATAGTACCGATCCAATAAATCTATGGAGTTGCCAAATAATTAACTAATCTTATTATTCTTAATGATAATCAACGATTTCTTATATAGCTAGAACGACCCTCACAAATTGCAGATACTAATTTGTTAAGAATCAATCGGATTGAAGCTATAGCGTCATCATTTGCTGGAATCGAAATATCTGCGAGATCTGGGTCACAATTTGTATCGATTAAACAAATTGTCGGAATCCCCAAAATGACACATTCTCGAAGAGCCGTATATTCTTCTTGCTGATCAACGATGATCACAATATCAGGCAACCCCGTCATATATTTGATCCCACCGAGATATGTTTGCAAGGTAGATAATTTTCTCTTCAACATTGCTGCATCTCTTTTGGAGAGACAGTTGAGTTTCCCCATCTTTTGTTCTGCTCTTAAGTCCCTGAACTTGTGAAGTCTCGTTTCCGTAGTGGACCAATTCGTTAACATACCACCAAGCCATTTTTTATTAACATAATGACACCGAGCCCTTATTGCAGCTGATGCTACTGAATCCACTGCTTTATTTTTTGTACCAACGATTAAGAAGTTTTTTCCCCTACTTGCTGCATCAAAAACTAAATCACAGGTTTCTGATAAAAAACGAGCAGTTCTAGTGAGATTTGTAATATGAATACCTTTACGCTTTGCAGAGATGTAAGGGGCCATTCTAGGATTCCATTTCTTAGTACCATGACCAAAATGAACTCCTGCTTCCATCATCTCTTCCAAATTGATGTTCCAATATCTTCTTGTCATTTTTCCCCAGACTTCCTTTTTTTTTAACAAAGAGACGAGGTAACCTGAAATAAATAATTGTTCCGATGGAACCTTCTACGGGGGATTGACCGTTGATACACGACCCAAACCATTAATTTCTTTTAATTACTTATTTGATTTTTTACCAAATCAATAATCGGACCAGATAATTGAAAGATAGTTAAAGTGAAAGAAAAGAATCTGCTCTTAGGAATCATTAAATCGCGTAAATGATTGTTCTGATGTCTCATGGAAATTTGTCTCATGGAAATTGTTTTGGACGTAAGAACAAAATAATTCTCTATGGTGTAACAAAATATCTCTTATTTCCAAATGAATGTTCTTGTCTTGCCTTGAAGGGTGTACTAATTTTTGGAATCCGGTACCAACAGGTATAATCCCCCCCAGAACAACGTTCTCTTTCAGGCCTTTCAACCAATCAATACGACCTCGTAGAGCAGCTTTTGCTAAAACTCGAGCGGTTTCTTGAAAACTTGCTTCGGATATGAAACTTTGAGTATTTAGAGATGCCCTCGTTATTCCCAATAAGATTGCCCGATAACAGATCGCTTCGTCCAAAGCACGCCCTGCTCGTTCCGCTCGCAAAAAGCCGATTAATTCTCCAGGTAAAAAAACATTAGACATTCCATCTTCTGAAACCAACACTTTTGATGTTACTTGACGTACAATAATTTCTATATGTCTATTATGGATCTGTACCCCCTGGGATCGATAAACCTTTTGGATCTTATTAACCAAAGAGATACGACTTTGGGCTATGGTTAGCTCAGCTCCAATCAAGAATCCCCAGGGGATTCCAAGAATTCTTTGTATACGTTCGTTCCAACCTTCAACTCTCCTTTCTAGGTTCATCGATATTGAATCAATCGAACGCACTTCTAAGATTTGTTCCACTTTTGGAAGACCTTGCGTTATGTCACCAGATCTCGATTTTTCATATATAAATGTAACTAATGTATCTCCTTCGTAAAGTATTTCTCCATAATGGCTATGAACAGTTGCTCCTGGAGTGGCCAAATAGGGTTTAGCTGATCTTATAACTAAGGAGTCAACATGAACAATTAAAATTTGACCAGATTTTTTTACGTGTGATTCGTATTTGAATAGACATACATTTTCACAAATAAATTGTCCAAGGCTAATTATTGTAGATGTCTCTTCACAATAATCGTGATGGAGAAAGCACCAATTCAAATGGAATGGATTCAAAATTATGTTACCGCATGGATCGGGATTATAAATCCTCCTATTTTCATCTATTAAACAGTATTTAAGTACTTGGAAAGTCTGTTTAAAATTGTCAAGTAACAAATATTTCTTTAACAAGATATGATTATGAGTTATTAAATAGTAAGATGAAAAAAAATTCGCTATTTTAGGGACAATAGTCCCTAAAGGACCCAGCAAATCCCTAATTTGGATTATGGGATCTGATTCTTTTGTCACATTGTTATATTTCGAACCATTGAATGGACCAATTCGAGAACAATTGGATGATGACAAAATTATCAAAGATTGGCATTCATTATTTCGATTCAACAACGTACCAATACCAATAGTTCCTTGATGTTGGGTAAGTGATTGAATCTTCGCCTTGGAATAAAAAGGATTGATATTGGTGCGATCTAATCCATTATCGGAAATCAATACGGAACTTGCCCTATCATACCTTTTTCCGGTATACGAAATAGTGGAATTGACTAACTCAATTCTTATGAAATCGCGAATCAGATCATTTGTCCTTACCTCAACAAAGGAAGCATGAACCTCTTCTATAGAACCATTTTTTTCTTGGTCCCAATTCAATACTAAGCAAGTCCGAACTAATTGAATACTTGTGTGATAAATTCCTCGAATTGACTTGCCATTTCCATAAAGGATATAATTGACAACTCTAAGTTGGACATTATCCTTTTCCTGCAAGAGATCCCGAGGGAAAAGTGTTGCTAAATTTATCCCATCAGCTATTTCATATGTGACTACGGACCGAACCGAAACAAAATACTTTTTCTTGGTGGGTGTGATCCGTTGGACATAGATCCAATTTTTCAATTTTTTTGATTTCTTAGAATTTTTTTTTTCCGTCTCTGGTGGTATCAAAATGCCGCAGTGCCTGGATATCTTATCTGTTTCTCCAGGAAAATGAATATCTCCAGAAAAGATTTTCAGTTCAATACTTTTTTTTTTTCTCTCCACTCGGACTAATCCGCCTACCCGGCTTCTTGTATTTAAAGCGAGTTGTGTATCTACTCCAATGATACTATTGTTCCGGACCATTATGAACGAAGATCCGGGTAAGATATGCACTTCTTCGAGAATGAAAAAAAACCGATCTACTTTCTGGTATTTCGGACTAAATTCTTTTGCTCTTCGATACTCAATCAAATCCTCTTTTTTTATGATTGAATCTACCTCTATGGTCCCATATTTAGTAATTCCTGAACTATTTCTTCTGTATCGTGGATCATCAAAATAAGCAAGAATACTATTTCTACGTAAAATACCATTTATGGGTATTTCAATCGAAATACCAAAACAGGGCATTAGTTCTTTATCTCGTTCTTGATCATATTGTAATGGGATAATGAATCTATTTCTTCGTTTTTTCGCCAAGAAATCGGAATTTTCTTGGAGAATAGAAGGATATATGAAATTCCAATGACCATTGGATATGATTCGATCAGGTCTTGAATAGTCAAGAATTTCCCTATCTTTTTTACCAGAAGTATCCAACAATTTATGTCTTACTCGATGATTAGTCATTGAGGGGTCAAAGATATATCTTTCTTCGAAAGAAAAAGAATGAACATTCATTTGATCTTGATCTTTGTGGAGCGAAAAAGACACTATACTGGATCTGCACGGACCTCCTGCTAATATCCATAAATGACTTGTTTTTGGTAATAGATGAACATTACCATGTGCATATTCAGATGCATGGTGGACATCGGTACTCCAGTGCATTTCTCCCTCTGATTCAGAATAAATATGTTTTCGTACCTTCTCTTTAAAACGAAAAGTAGACGTTCCGGCACGAATCTCAGCAATCACTTGTTCTGATTCTACATATTGATCATTTTGAACTAAAATCAAACTTTTTGGTGGAATATTCACATTATGGATAATATCCCGAGTCTCAATAGTTACATACAAGTCTATAGAACATAGAAAAGCAGGATGCCCATGACGGGTACGTGTGGGATAAACCAAATCCTCATCGAATTTTATTTTTCCATTAGAAGGAGCTCGTACATGTTCGGCAGTATCACCTGTGAATACTCCACCGGTATGAAAAGTTCTTAATGTTAGTTGAGTCCC